ACCAGTAGCTCTTTCAATTGTACAAGCAAGGTTGGTTGGATTAGCTCACTTTTCTGTAGGTTATATATTCACTTATGCGGCTTTCTTGATTGCCTCCACGTCGGGCAAATTCGGTTAATTATTTATGTATTCTATCCGCAATAATATGTTTTTTTAATAAAAAAAAAGGTATGCACTCTTATATTTATTTCTACATCTAGGATCCGATTTGTATCATTATCATTGATAATAAGAGGAACTAAAGCATTATGGCAAAGAAAAGTTTGATTTATAGGGAGAAGAAGAGGCAAAAATTGGAACAAAAATATCATTTGATTCGTCGATCCTCAAAAAAGGAAATAAGTCAGATTCCGTCGCTAAGTGAGAAATGGAAAATTCATGGAAAATTACAATCCCCACCGCGCAATAGTGCACCTACACGTCTTCATCGACGTTGCTTTTCGACCGGAAGACCGAGAGCTAACTATCGAGACTTTGGACTATCTGGACACATCCTTCGGGAAATGGTTCAGGCATGTTTGTTGCCAGGGGCAACAAGATCAAGCTGGTAAGGATTTGAGTATCCCTTAATTTTTCTATTTTTTTCTATAATCGATGAGGCCCCTTTACCATTCTGTCTAAATAGGCTATTCTATTTGTACAGATATGTAATAGGGGCGCATTCAATTCTTCTTTGTTTATTAGAGTTTAGTCCAAGTTTTTTTGTTTAATCGCGGGGTAGAGCAGTTTGGTAGCTCGCAAGGCTCATAACCTTGAGGTCACGGGTTCAAATCCTGTCTCCGCAACATTTTTTTTCAACAAATGTAAGTTTTATTCTATTAACTAGTCATTAATTAATACTTGTCTTTTGGGACGCGAGAAAAAAATTACTCTATTGCCAGGTCAACTATACCGAATATTTTATCTTTTTCAATCCATTTATATTTGGGCGGATAGCGGGAATCGAACCCGCGTCTTCTCCTTGGCAAAGAGAAATTTTACCATTCGACTATATCCGCTTTTTTTTGCCTTCTTGATAATAAATTTATGGATAATATTTGTTCAAAGCTAGACGAGATACACTCTTTGGTTTGGGGTCATTTCATAAAATTCTACCAACAAATCAATTCAATTAACAATTCGATTAATATATAATAAATATATATTATAAATAAATATATATTATATATTAATAAAATATTTATTCTATATATTGATATTGGTATTGAATTTCATATTCAAAAAAATATTATTCTCTATTTCCATAAAATATTATTTTCTATATTTATATTAGATATAAATTTTTGATTAGTTTTTTTATTTAGTTATTTATTACTATTTCATATTTATTTCATATTTATATTATTTATATTTAGTAAATTAATATTTTATTCATATTTTACTCAAGTTACAGAAGTTCGACCCCCCCCTCTAATTTTTTGTTTTATTTATTTGCATTTTATGGACTTATATTGAATTTGAATGTGTAATTCATGGAATGGGAGGGGTCATCTCATTTTTGGATCTGCAACGAATGAATTCAAGAGATAAGAGAATTAAGGATACCCACCAAGAAGACTAATCCAATCCATAAAGATGTACCAGAAAATACAACATTTTTGTTACTCGACCAACCATCAGGAGACGCAAATACAACGGGTACACTAATCAGTAAGATTGATGAAGTAATAATTAATGCAAAAACAGCAAATTGGAAAGCAATAGTCATGTTTTTAATCCTCCAAGCTATTAACAAAAGAATATACACCATTTAATCCTCTTACCCACTAAAAATTTTTTAATAAATAAAGGGATTTTATCATGAATCCGTTGATTCAAGATGACTTATTTCCAACTTCTTTTTACCACTTTTATTATATTCGGACATGAAGTTAAAGATTCTTTTTGACTTCACAAACGGGTATACTGGATCGTGTATCTCATTTATTTATATAGACAGATTGATAGACCTATAAAGAAAGTCACACCCCATATCTTCCTCTACATAGTGATCGTATTAACTCATAGGGCTATGTTCTATTTGTCGAAAAAAAAATAAAATATAAATTATCTTTCGGAGAGATGGCCGAGTGGTTGATGGCTCCGGTCTTGAAAACCGGTATAGTTCATAAAAATAACTATCGAGGGTTCGAATCCCTCTCTCTCCTTTTGTTGGATGAATATATGTTTTTCTTTATTGGCTTTTTTTACTTCTTAGCATCATAAATAAAGGAGAATGGCTCGGCTGGATAGTATAGCCGAGCCAGAAAAAATTAGATTGAATTGCAAGAAATAAAGAAGACTTTTTAATATGAACCGATTTTTACTTTCCTTTTTTAACTACTACTTTAGTTTAGTTAAGAGGAGTCATGGAAAGAACAGGTTCAAAATCACGATCAATTCCTTTTTCAAATCCTGCTGCCGCTGCTCGAGCCCTTCCCGCGTGCCATAAATGACCCACGAATAGGAAGAATCCTAGAACAAAATGAGAGGTAGATAACCAACTTCTCGGAGAGACATA